TTTCATTCCGTGTTGCATTAGAAACTTATTATTATACGAGATTATACGAAAATGAATCCTTCCTAGGAGGAAACAAATATTTCTCTTTTCGATGAGAGTTTGTACACAACATGGGAGAAACCTATCTTCTATTTATAATAATTGAAGAAAAGGTTCCATCATATCATATATAGTGAATTGATACTCCCGATTCCCACAAAATCATTTCTTTCGTTCAATAGTTACTCGTTATTAGTTAATAATCCTAGTGATTGGATCTATATGCGTATTCCGATAGGAAATGAAATAGTAAAATGATTTTTCGTCGAATGACTATTCATTTATTGTATTTTCAAATAGGGGGCAGGAAGGATCTATGGGAAAATGGTGGTTCAATTCAATGTTGTCTAACGAGGAGTTAGAACACAGGTGTGGGCTAGGTAAATCAATGGACAGTCTTGGTCGTCCTGTTGGAAATACCAGTGGAAGTGAAGATCCCATTCTAAATGATACGAATAAAAACAATCATAATCATGGTTGGCGCGAAAGTAATAGTTGCAGTAATGTTGATCGTTTTTTCGGTGTCAGAGACATTTGGAGTTTCATCTCTGATGACACTTTTTTAGTTAGGGATAGTAATGGTAACAGTTATTCCGTATATTTTGATATTGAAAATCGGGTTTTTGAGATTGACAATGATAGTTCTTTTCTGAGTGAACTAGAAACTGCTTTTTCTAGTTATCTGAATAGCGGGTCTAAGAGTGACAATCGCTACTATGATCATTATATGTATGATACTACGTATAGTTGGAATAATCACATTAATAGTTGCATTGATAGTTATCTTCGTTCTGAAATCAGTATTAATAAGTACATTTCGAGTGGTAGCGACAATCCCATTTACAGTTATATTTATAGTTACATTTGTAGTGGTGAAAGTGTAAGTGATAGTGACAGGGGGAGTTCTAGTATAAGAACTGGCGGTAATGGCAGTGATTTCAATATAAGAGGAAGATCTAATGATTTCGATGGAAATAAAAAATACAGACATTTATGGGTTCAATGCGAAAATTGTTATGGATTAAATTATAAGAAATTTTTTAGGTCAAAAATGAATATTTGTGAACAATGTGGATATCATTTGAAAATGGGTAGTTCAGATAGAATCGAACTTTCGGTTGATTCGGGCACTTGGGATCCTATGGACGAAGACATGGTCTCTATTGACCCCATTGAATTTCACTCGGAAGAGGAACCTTATAGAGATCGTATCAATTCGTATCAAAGAAAGACAGGTTTAACTGAGGCTGTTCAAACAGGCATAGGTCAACTAAATGGGATTCCCATAGCCATTGGGGTTATGGATTTTCAGTTCATGGGGGGTAGTATGGGATCCGTAGTAGGCGAGAAAATCACCCGGTTGATCGAATATGCTGCTAATAGATCTCTACCTGTTATTATGGTGTGTGCTTCTGGAGGAGCACGCATGCAAGAAGGAAGTTTGAGTTTGATGCAAATGGCTAAAATATCTTCCGCTTTATATGATTATCAATTCAATAAAAAGTTATTCTATGTATCAATCCTTACATCTCCTACAACCGGCGGAGTAACGGCCAGTTTTGGTATGTTGGGAGATATTATTATTGCTGAACCCAATGCCTACATTGCATTTGCGGGGAAAAGAGTAATTGAACAAACATTGAATAAGACAGTACCTGACGGTTCACAAGCAGCTGAGTATTTATTCCATAAGGGCTTATTTGATCCAATCGTACCACGTAATCCTTTAAAAGGTGTTCTGAGTGAATTATTTCAGCTACACGGTTTCTTTCCCTTGAATCAAAATTCAAGTAGAGCGCTAGGCTCAGTTATTTGTAGCGAACTTTAGTTCATCGGAATCAAAGTCAAAATAAGAAGAGTGGAGTTTTCTTTGGTAACATAACTTCTATAGGAAGTTTCGGATAATTACTTTTTTTGATGCAGATTTTTTATCCTACCCCTATTCATGATTAGTAATCAGGAACCCCCTATCAGGAGGAAAAGAGTGAATTCTTCCTTCCGCGGAATGGAATTGGGAAAAAAAATAAAAAGAATTTCATGTTCCCTTCTTTCATATTAATATATATCGTATTAATATATATAGAATAATTCAAATCTATAAGGGAAGTGTTGCATATTTTTATATCTCCCGAGGACCTACACTTTTGACTATGAATTCCTGTTGGATCGGATTCTAACAAATCCTTAGGAAACTCGTAAGAAACTCTTTATTAGAAGATAAGGGCGGTAGAACAAGAATAATAAAGCGGATTATCATCCATCTATTTCTTGTAGAAAGGTGAATAGATACACTTATTTAGCTCTACATTCCTTGCACTTATTATATACTTAATAATACTTATAATAGATATACTTATCATAAGATAAGATATCTTTATAACAGGTACAAATATTAAATCGAGGCACCCATTCTATGACAGATTTCAATTTACCCTCTATTTTTGTGCCTTTAGTGGGCTTAGTGTTTCCAGCAATTGCAATGGCTTCTTTATCTCTTCATGTTCAAAAAAACAAGATTGTTTAGACCTGATAGGACAAAATTTCATCAATTTATTTCAACACTTGGACTTGGATCATAATAGGGATATCCATTTAGTGGAATATGATACGACATGTGGCCCCCTCCGGGCACAAATAAAAAAGTGATTATACATGCGGATACATTATATATGGATAAATGCATGTATATGGGGGGATAGCTGTTTTAAAATGGATCAGAGCGGATATCTGAAATAGAAAGTTAACGTATCTATATTATGTAGATATACATAGTGGTGGTATTATACGAAGGGGATGTTATTATTTTATATCTAACCAATTCGATGAATTACTCCTAATAGTTCGCGTCATAATAGTGCTAGTTGATGAGAGTTACTTCGGGAGCAAAATAAAAAAAGTAAAATCAAATTCATTTGGCTTATTCTCTTCTCTCAATTCCAATAGGATGCAACTGAATCTAGTATGAACTATCGATCAGAACGTATATGGATAGAACTTATAACGGGGTCTCGAAAAACCAGTAATTTCTGCTGGGCCTGTATCCTTTTTTTAGGTTCACTAGGATTCTTATTGGTTGGAACTTCCAGTTATCTTGGTAGGAATCTGATATCTTTATTCCCGTCTCAGCAAATCATTTTTTTTCCCCAAGGAATCGTGATGTCTTTCTATGGGATCGCAGGTCTGTTCATTAGTTCCTATTTGTGGTGCACAATTTCGTGGAATGTAGGTAGCGGTTATGATCGATTCGATAGAAAAGAAGGAATAGTGTGTATTTTTCGTTGGGGATTTCCTGGAATAAATCGTCGCATCTTCCTTCGATTCCTTATGAGAGAGATTCAATCGATCAGAATGGAAGTTAAAGAGGGTCTTTATCCTCGACGTGTCCTTTATATGGAAATCAGAGGCCAGGGCGCCATTCCCTTGACCCGTACTGACGAAAATTTGACTCCACGAGAAATTGAACAAAAAGCTGCTGAATTGGCCTATTTCTTGCGCGTGCCAATTGAAGTATTTTGAAATGAAGGGAATGAATGCTTTCTCAGCATGAGGGAAGGGACCCAGGAACCCCCTTTTAAATATAACTGAAGCTTCTTCGGAACGTTCATTCGAGCAAAACATGTTAGATTCTATTTCCCCCGTTCCGTTGGTAATCCTTCTGTGGCCCATAGAATAAAGCAGGCGGACGTATACGGAACAACCATAATAAGAAGCAATTTTGATCGACCAAAACTCCTTTTTCTGCATATAGAACTCAATTCTACTAGTAACAAGTCTAATAAGTATGTATTCATCACACATATCAGAGCATTTCGGAATACATAATTTATCTTTTTAGGACCAATACTTTGGATTAATACATTAGATACAGATGTATCATATCCCGTTAATTATCTTTCTTTTGTCAATCGATGTTTCTTTTTTGATCCTTTCTTTAGCTCCTGGATAACCAAACGTTTAGATCTCTCATAACTATCCAATTTCTCTCTCGTTTTGTCACCTATTTCGGATTTCATCATTAATATTTTTCAGAAATATCCCCTCAATTATTCCCGGGTCGTGGGTAGCCAGTGAAAATTTCGAAAAAATAATTGAGGGGAGTTCTTTCGTCTCGAAATCAAAATAATATTCATTATTTCAAGCGGTTCTTTTGGGCATTCATCGAAAGAACAAATGAAGATAGAATTGGTTCGAATTTGACCAACTGAGATATCTGGGAAAAGTATTTGATTATTTCTTCATTCGAAACGGGCCCTTATTCTATTTCTATATTCTTTCTAGATCCAAGGACTAAACAATTCAAAAAAAAAAGGAATAGATCCATAGGTTCCATACCTTGTTATAGAACTCATGCTTCATAGAAATATCGGATCAGATAGAGTCGGCGAATGAAGCGGGTTCATTAACAATTCACAGATGAAAAGTGTCAAAAAAGAAAGCATTGACTCCCCTCCCGTATCTTGCATCTATAGTCTTTTTGCCCTGGTGGATCTCTCTCTCATTTAATAAAAGTCTGGAACCTTGGGTTACTAATTGGTGGAATACCGGACAATCCGAAACTTTTTTGAATGATATTCAAGAAAAGAACGTTCTAGAAAGATTCGTAGAATTAGAACAACTATTCCTGTTGGATGAAATGATAAAAGAGTACCCGGAGACACAGATACAAAAGCTTCGTATAGGAATCCACAAAGAGACGATGCAATTGGTCAAAATGCACAACGAAGATCATATCCATATCATTTTGGATTTCTCGACAAATATAATCTGTTTTGCTATTCTAAGTGGTTATTCTATTCTGGGTAATGAAGAACTTGTCATTCTGAATTCTTGGGTTCAGGAATTCCTCTATAACTTAAGCGACACAATAAAGGCTTTTTCTATTCTTTTATTAACTGATTTATGTATCGGATTCCACTCACCCCGGGGGTGGGAACTAATGATTGGTTCGGTCTACAAAGATTTTGGATTTGCTCATAACGATCAAATTATATCTGGTCTTGTTTCCACTTTTCCAGTCATTCTAGATACAATTTTGAAATATTGGATCTTCCATTATTTAAATCGTGTATCTCCTTCACTTGTAGTGATTTATCATTCAATGAATGAATGAAGAACTCATTTGATCTGCTGATATCAATCAAATCATGATGCTACTTCGTACATAAACAAACTGTTTTGAAGCTTACTCACTCTTTATACTTCTACCCGCCCAGGGGGTTCCTACTATACTTCAGTACAATTATTCCAGTACAATGGCAGAATCATGGATAGGGAACTATGCTAGCTACCTACCTAATTTATTGTAGAAATTTCCGGGATCAATTATTGGACCATGCAAAATAGAAATACCTTTTCCTGGGTAAAGAAAGAGATGACTCGATTCATTTCCGTATTGATCATGATATATGTAATAACTCGGACATCTATTTCAAATGCATATCCTATTTTTGCGCAGCAGGGTTATGAAAATCCACGAGAAGCAACCGGTCGTATTGTATGTGCCAATTGCCATTTAGCTAATAAGCCCGTGGATATTGAGGTTCCACAAGCTGTGCTTCCTGATACTGTATTTGAAGCAGTTGTTAGAATCCCTTATGATATGCAAATGAAACAAGTTCTTGCTAATGGTAAAAAGGGGGCTTTGAATGTGGGGGCTGTCCTTATTTTACCCGAGGGATTCGAATTAGCTCCCCCCGATCGTATTTCTCCCGAGCTGAAAGAAAAGATGGGCAATCTGTCTTTTCAGAGCTATCGCCCCACTAAAAGAAATATTCTTGTAGTGGGTCCTGTTCCTGGTCAGAAATATAGTGAAATCGTCTTTCCCATTCTTTCTCCGGACCCTTCTACTAAGAAAGACGTTCACTTCTTAAAATATCCCATATACGTAGGCGGGAACAGGGGAAGGGGTCAGATTTATCCCGACGGGAGCAAAAGTAACAATACAGTCTATAATGCTACAGCAGCAGGTATAGTAAGCAGAATAGTACGTAAAGAAAAAGGGGGATATGAAATAAGCATAGCCGATGCATCGGATGGACACCAAGTGGTTGATATTATACCTCCAGGACCAGAACTTCTTGTTTCAGAGGGTGAATCCATCAAGCTTGATCAGCCATTAACGAGTAATCCCAATGTGGGTGGATTTGGTCAGGGAGATGCAGAAATAGTACTTCAAGATCCATTACGTGTCCAAGGTTTGTTGTTCTTCTTGGCATCTGTTATCCTAGCACAAATCTTTTTGGTTCTCAAAAAGAAACAGTTTGAGAAGGTTCAATTGTCCGAAATGAATTTCTAGATCCACGGATTCATCAAGTTGATAAAAAGGGCCGAATTATTGTTGATCAATGCAATTATGTATGATCCAAAAAAATATGGAAAGCCCCTTGTCTTGCTTTGTTTATCCTGCTTTTCTGCGAGATGCCGGGAATTGCTTGTATCCCATTCCCAGTAATAGTATGTATATTGCGAAGAAGACTACTTGACCCCCCCCCCCCCCCCCCCCCCCCCCCTTTTTTTTTTTTTTCAATCCAAATTGGAGCGGTGTGACGCTTCTTATTGCCAGATTGTAAATGCCATGGAATGCATCAATAGTTTTTTCTATCTAATAGAATCGAATTCTAATAGACAATAGGCGGCATAACATTAAGTAGGAAGAGAATACGCGGCAAGGGATAAATGAAAGAATGATTCTGGGAGGGATTACTTGTCTTCCTAATTTTCGACACAAGAAAAGGGCGGAAAATTCCTTTTCTTGTGTCGAAATAATAATGATTCTTGATCTTGTTCGTCAAAGATTACTGTTTTCTTTTCCAGGTCTATCGGAACCTCTTTCTTTAGATTCATAAGAAGTGGCGGACAAACAAAAAAGGGGGATGGCTTAGTAAACAAATAGAACTTCTTCGACGAACTTATAAAATTTCAAGTAAAAAAAAAAATAAAATTTTAAGATGAGATAATAAATAAGGATTTGGATATGTGCAAAAATCCAAGATTTTCCCCTTTCAACCGGAACATTAAGAGTCTTTTTTTACTTGATGAAATTTTATTTTTATAGAATTTTTATAGAATAGAGTAGAGTAAGGTTCAATTAAATTAGTATAGAAATGGTTTGCAGGATGTCTCATTTGTAGAAATCCTGTGTCATCCAAAAAATCAATTGATTCCTTCTTTCTTCTTGTTTCGGAAGGGGCCCTCATACTATGGCGGAACAGATACTATGAATCAATCAAGGGATTCCATTTTTCAAAAACATCATCAGAAACAAAGCATCCTTTTATCATTTCTATGAATCTAATATTATGATTATGTTGACTGGATGAATTTCCAACTTTTTTTATGTTATGGAATAGATCAAACAAAACCTTACCCGAAGAGTAAGAACTCAATAGGACCTTACCCCTCTTTGTCTGATTCGGGGGGTAAGGTCCTATTGAGTTCTTACTTTTTCATGTCTACAATCCG